AAAAGCTCACGTTGAATCACCTTTAGGTGGAAGTATAGTTTTAGCTGGTATTGTGTTAAAATTAAGTTTATATGGTATATTTAGATTAATTTTACCTATCTTACCTAAAGCTAGTTTAGATTTTACTTTTGTAGTATATACTATAGCTGTTATAACAATAATATATGCTAGTTTTAGTACAATAAGAACAACTGATGTAAAAGAATTAATAGCCTATAGTTCTGTATGTCATGCTGCTGTATATTTAATAGGAGTATTCAGTAATACTCTTCAGGGTCTGGAAGGTTCTGTAGTATTAGGATTAGCACATGGATTCGTTTCTAGTGGTCTATTTATTTGCGCTGGAGGAGTTTTATATGATAGAACTGGTACTAGATCTATCTATTTCTACAGAGGTATGGCACAATTAATGCCTATATTAGCAATACTGTTCTTTATTTTAACTTTAGGTAATTGTGGTACACCATTGACTTTAAATTTCATAGGAGAGTTTATGTCATTATACAGTATTGTTGAAAGATTACCAGTATTAGGAGTATTCGCTTGTACTTCTATAGTATTCTCTGCAGCTTATTCAGTTTATCTATTTAATCGTGTATCATTCGGTGGTTCATTTACTAGATTCTTAGAAGAAAGTGTATATGATGTAAATAAAAGAGAATTCTTAATATTATTTATATTAGTTGCTTTCACTATAGTGCTTGGTATATACCCTAGTTTAATCTTAAACGTATTAGATTACCCTGTAACTAACGTACTTTACAGTGTATAATAGTATAGTTTTTTAAAAACTAAAAATATTTAATTAGATTTATTAGCAATACTAATAATTATAGACAACATAAATGTCTATAAACGTCTATAACTTAATGGTAGAGTACGTTAATAAAAAAAAACGAAGCAGATGTTCAACTCATCTTAGATGGAATTTAAATAAATTCATGAAACTATTAAATTATTAGTATTTTTTACAGCTTATACTATCTATTTATTTAATAGAACAGCTTTTGGTGAATCTTTCACTAGATTCTTAGAAGAAAGTGTATATGATGTAAATGAAAGAGAATTCATCTTATTATTTATATTAGTTGCTTTCACTATAGTATTTGGTGTATATCCATCTTTAATTTTGAACGCGTTAAATTATTCTATGAATAGTTTAATATATAGTGTATAATATAAATTACATGATTTTTACTAAATTACGGTTATTATTTTAAATAAAAAACACGTATTACATAATAATAAAGAAAGATAAATATGCCACAATTAACACCTTTTTATTATATGAACGAAATAGTATTCGCTTTTTCAATAATAGTAATATTATTATTCATACTATCTAAATACATACTACCAAGAATAGTACGTTTATTTTTATCACGTATGTTTATTAATAAAATATAATATAATTATCTAATTATATTGTAAATATTTTAATGTAAAAGAGTAATTTAATTATTCTTATTTGCAGATATTCAGTTATTTAAAGATATATATAATAGTAGTTTATATACTACTAAATGTTTTCTAACACAAATTTATTCACAGAAATAAGAAGTCCCTTAGATCAATTCGAAATAAGAGACATATTAAACTTAGAAGTTTTAGGTGGTAATTTACACCTTTCTTTAACTAATATTGGATTCTATTTAAGCCTAGGTGCCTTAATAACATTAATATTAAGCTTAGTAGCTACTAACTATAACAAATTAGTAAGTAACAACTGATCTATAGCTCAAGAATCTTTATATGTAACAATACACAATATAGTTACAAATCAAATAAATGCTAGAAGTGGACAAATATACTTCCCATTTATTTACACATTATTTGTATTTATATTAATAAATAATTTAATTGGTATGATACCTTACAGCTTTGCATCTACAGGGCACTTTGCTTTAACATTTGCTCTTAGTTTCACAATAGTTTTAGGTGCTACAATTTTAGGTTTCCAAAAACATGGATTAAAATTCTTTTCATTATTAGTACCAGCTGGTTGTCCTTTAGCTCTTTTACCTTTATTAGTTACAATCGAGCTTATTTCATACCTTGCTAGAAATGTATCTTTAGGTTTAAGATTAGCTGCTAATATTACTGCAGGTCACATGTTATTAAGTATACTAAGTGGATTTGTTTATAACATAATGAATTCAGGTATAATCTTCTTTGTATTAGGTTTATTACCATTAGTATTTATTATAGCCTTCTCAGGTCTTGAATTTGCAATAGCATTTATTCAAAGTCAGGTATTTGTTGTCTTAGCAAGTTCATATATAAAAGATGGACTTGATTTACATTAATATAGGTTAAGAACTACTGAAAAACAGTATTATATAAAATAGCTTTACAAAAAATAGCTTTAGATTTTATAGTGATATAATGTATTAGAAACTATATAATTATTAAAATAGGGCAATACACTCTATATTATTTAATAAATATGTATATACTATTATATAGCCATGTAACGCATGTCCATAGGTATCATTTTATAATTTAAAGTCTATATTTTTAGCAGTAAATGCTATCATTATTTAATTTTAACTCTAAACAAATAAGAAGTTTATCTACAAAAATTGCAGATAGAAACAATACACTACACCCTTGATGAGTAACTGGTTACACTGATGGTGAAGGTTGTTTTACAATAAAAACTATAGCAGCTAAAACAACAAAAATTGGATATACTGTTAGACTAACATATCAAGTTTCAGTGCATCATAGCGAGATAGAATTATTATATAAATTAAAATCCTTTTTTAATAATGTAGGTAGTATAATAACTACTGAAAACTATGTTTCATATAGAGTAACAAATTTCTCTGATATAATTAATGTAATAATGCCTCACTTTAAAGCTTACCCTTTACAATCAACTAAGTTAATACCTTATTATTTATTTTGTGCTGTAGCAAATATTATAGAAAATAATGGTCATCTTACTTTAAACGGGTATAGAGAAGTATTGTCATATAAAGCTGCGTTAAAGAAAGGATTAAATGCTTCTATTTTTAAAGTTAAATGTTTTTCAGATATAATTCCATTTGATGTATCTAGCATTATTATTAAAAATGATTTAAAACTAGATCCTAATTATGTATCAGGGTTTGTAGCTGCAGATGGTTCTTTTTTTATTTCAAGACCATCCCCTAGTAGTAAATGACCTAATTACGACGCTACATTTTCTATAGCCCAAGATATTAGAGATCTTGGATTACTTAATAGAATAATAGAAGTATTAGGTTGTGGAAACATAAAATCAGATAGTAGTAATATGAGATACATATCTGTAAGAAATAAAAAAGAATTGTATAATAATATAATTCCATTTTTTACAAAGTATAGTATAAATAGTGGAAAACATAAAGATTTTATGAATTTTGTAGTTGCAGTAACAATACTGTATAATAACTTAGGTAAAGGATTTGATAATCTATCTAAAAATAATATAGATACATTGGAAAATTGTATAAATTCTATGAATAAAAATAGATATAATAAGTAATATCTACTTAGGTTTTTGAAGTGTTACTGTTATACGGTGACGGGAGGTAGGTGGGTTACTTCAAATAAAATTCAAGCTCAAGTTTTCGTAGTATTATCTAGTTCTTACATAAAAGACGGATTAGACTTACATTAATTTATAGACTAAGAGGAATAATATTTATTTACAGAAATACTAATGCCAACATTTAGGACTGTACTGACTATAACTTATAATAACCCAGATCAAAATAAAGATCTAGTTATAAAAGAAAATAGAAATAAATCAGTAATTTATTCATGAATTTATATAGAATTCAATAACAATTAAATACAATTAAAGTTATTAAACTTTTTATTTAGCATAGCAATTTAATTTAAATTGTTAGGGTGGGATGGATTTGTTACTTAGTAGCAAGGGCATAAATAAAAATTTCATATAAATACTAAGTGAAAGTAAATAGTAATTAAGGAAAATTATATAAACAATAAAAATCTATCCTTTTATAGCACTAATGTGTTATCGATGGAATAATGAAAATTATAAAATAGAATTATAGAAATTAAAGAAAAATAGTTAATTATTAAAAAAAAAATAGCGAACAGTTATAATTTAAATTAGAATAGTAAAAAAAAAATATAACATTATATAGTTTATTACTATCCTTATATTATAAAATTTATCATCATATAATTTTAGATCTTATAGTGATGTAAATAAATTTTACATCAAATTAATAGTTGAGTTTGGTGATGGCTCTGATTGAATGCTGTCCAAGTGCTTGACACATGCTAATCGAACGTTTTAATTTTTTAATTAAAAAGTGGTGTACAGGTGAGTATATGGATATTCTTCGCCGGCCTTAAAGTGGAGGTAAATCCTTCATAATAAATAAAGGGAAACTAAAAATTCCCGCTTTAAGAGGATAATAAATATCTTCGGGATAGGTAGTAGTTAAGGTGATGGCTTAACTAGCCTAAAACTCTCGTAGTCGAAGCTGAAAGGTTGATCGACCACATTGGGTCTGAAAAAACCCCAATGCAAGTTAGTACAGCAGTGAGGAATTTTGGTCAATGGCCTAACGGCTGAACTGGCAACTTGGAGAAGTGGCAAGTCCTATTTTGATCATATCTTTGAATATGATCTATAGGATTGTATTAAAATTGAATAAAGCTTTGTTTATATATTGATAATGACAGTATATATATCGTGTCTTGACTAATTGCGTGCCAGCAGTCGCGGTAATACGTAAGAGACTAGTGTTATTCATCTTAATTAGGTTTAAAGGGTACCTAGACGGTCAATATAGCTTCTATAATGTTAGTACTTGACTAGAGTTTTATGTAAGAGGGCAGTACTTGAGGAGGAGAGATGAAATTCTATGATACCAAAGGGACTCGGTAAAGGCGAAGGCAGCCCTCTATGTAGAAACTGACGTTAAAGGACGAAGGCACAGAGCACAAACAGGATTAGATACCCAAGTAGTCTTTGCAGTAAATGATGAATGCCATAGGTCAGATTAAGATTTAATATTATAATTACAAATTATAAATTAAACATTATTTGGTCTATAAATGAAAGTGTAAGCATTTCACCTCAAGAGTAATGTGGCAACGCAGGAACTGAAATCACTAGACCGTTTCTGACACCAGTAGTGAAGTATGTTGTTTAATTCGATGATCCACGAAAAACCTTACCACAATTTGTATAATTATATTACAGGAGTTGCACGGCTGTTTTCAGTTAATGTTGTGAAACTGTGGTTTCCATGTAATTAACGTAATCCCTGGCTTTATTTTTTATTTTTACGATAAAGCATTTGATCCTGGAATTTGGAAAGAAAAAGGGGACAAAGACAAGTCATCATGGCCTTAATATTGTGGGCTATAGACGTGCCACATACGCCTGGACAAAGAGATGCAAAAATGTGAATTTAAGCTAATCTCAAAAAACAGGATATAAATTTTAAGGATTATAGTCTGAAATTCGACTATATGAATAAGTAATTACTAGTAATCGTGAATCACCATGTCACGGTGAATTAACCTTGGATTGGTACTAACCACTCGTCACATGCTGAAAAGAGCATGCGCAATAAGTTTGCTTTCTCAGTAATTAGTAAAAAGAACAAGTAGGTTTTATTCTATTATTGGGGATCTTCGTATGTGTGGCTCTAATTAGTGTTAAGTCGAAATACGGTTCGTGTAGTGGAAGTTGCACGGGATTGATTAATTTTAACAATAATTTAATATAATATATACTAATATATTATATAAAGGAGGGTTCCTTTATTGGTAAGAAGGGTTGAGCTGTAAACTCAATAGCTATTGCTTTTAAGAGTTCGAATCTCTTGTCTCCTAATTACTTATTTTAATAATAAGTAAATTTATTATATATTATTGCTCCTAATTTAGTACTTTATTTATCTAGTACTTTAGGAGTGAAGGCTATTAGAATTAGTAACTTAATTAGGTAAAGGATTTCCTTGTCACGGAAATAGATGTCGGTTCGATTCTGATCTAATTCGTTATAGGAAAAGTCTTCCATTTGGTAGGGTAAGGCACTTGCTACGTGCTATGTTTTTAACATTTAGGTGTTCAAATCACCTCTTTTCCGAATTGCCCCTATAGCTTAATGGTAAAGCGCGCTACTGTTAATAGCGTTAATAGATGTTCGATTCACCTTAGGGGCTTTTAAATAAATGTATGAAGCTGTATATTTTTTTTATTGATATAAATGACAACTTTAACTAGAAGTAATTTTCAAGATCATCCTTTCCATTTAGTGTCACCTTCACCGTGACCTTTATACACAAGTATATCTTTATTTAATTTAACTGTAAATGGAGCATTATCTATGCATCTTTTCAATAATAGCTATATATTCTTTTTTATAGCTTTAGCTACATTAATCGCATCAATGTCTTTATGATTCAGAGATATAGTATCAGAAGGTACTTACTTAGGTAATCATACTCTTGCAGTTCAAAAAGGATTAAACTTAGGTGTAATATTATTTATAGTATCTGAAGCTTTATTCTTCTTAGCTATATTCTGAGCCTTTTTCCATAGTGCTCTAACACCTACAGTTGAATTAGGTGCTCAATGACCACCTATGGGTATAGAACCTATAAATCCTTTCGAATTACCTTTATTGAACACAGTTATATTATTATCTAGTGGTGCTACAATTACTTTTGCTCACCACAGTTTAATAAAAGGTGATAGATCAGGAGCATTATACGGAACTATCTTCACAGTAGCATTAGCTTTAATATTTACTTTATTCCAAGGAGTAGAATATAGCGTTTCTTCATTCACAATAAGTGATGGTGTATTTGGAACATGTTTCTTCTTTGGAACAGGTTTCCACGGATTCCACGTTATAATAGGTACTATCTTCTTATCTGTTGCATTATGAAGAATAATGGCATACCATTTAACAGATCACCATCATCTTGGTTACGAAGCTGGAATATTATACTGACATTTTGTAGATGTTGTTTGATTATTCTTATACGTATCTATGTATTATTGAGGATCTTAATTAAATAAAAATTATAGCCAAATTGTAATCTATTTATTTAATACTACATAAAGGCTATAAAAACGGACATAGGTTAATGGTAGACTTTCCGATTTCCACTCGGCGTGTGTCAGTTCAAGTCTGACTATCCGTATTCGTAATTTACTTATTGGGGGTTTCCTCAGTAAGCTAGTAAATTAGCTATATATATTATTCGATATTCTTAAAATTCTCCCTATTATTAGGTTAATTAAAAAAAAAATAATGAATCAATTATTTGCCATTTATGATATTTTATCTAATGGATATACAATTGAATATTTAGATATTTTAAGTGTAATAGCATTATTATTTGGTATAGCAGTTATAGTAAACAAAAACCCTATAGCGTCTTTATTATCATTAATAGGATTATTTGCTTCTATATCTGTTTATTTAATATTATCTGGATTAACTTTTATAGGTTTTTCTTACTTAATAGTTTATATAGGAGCCGTATCTATATTATTCCTGTTTATTCTAATGTTACTTAATATAAGAACAAGTGAATTACAAAGTAACAATATAAATAGTATTCCTTTAGCATTATTTATAACAATATTATTAAACTATGCATTATTCCAACTATTACCTTATTCTATAGCTATTATAAATAGTTATAACAATAAATTAAGTAATATAATATATTATTTACCAACAAGTAAATATAATGATATAATTACTCATATAAGTAAAAATTCAGATATAAATACAGCTAACGTTATGTTCGTAACAAGTAATAGTTGAGATGGAAACATGGCTGAAACTAGTCATATTTCTACAATTGGTAACATATTGTACACTTCTTACAATATGTGATTATTCATTGCTAGTTTTATTTTACTATTAGCAATGGTAGGTGCCATAATTATTACTATAAAACAAGAACGTAATAGAGGAATTAGTTCAATGGTAGAACGTTTGTTTTACACACAAAATGTTAAAGGTTCAAGTCCTTTATTGCTCAAAATTATTTAATTATATTCATAAAATGTTAGTTTTATACCTTATACACAAAAGCTATAAAGAAGGATAAGGTTGTATGTCGAAAGGGAAACAACCCAAACCAAAAAATACTCAGAAAAATATGACAAAAATTATTCCGAAATAACATGACAGATTTTGGAATAATTTCAATTTTGCTATGAAATATGCGGGACAATTCAATTACTAATATGGGAAGTAATACCAAATAAGCTGTATTATTGGTAAAATGTAATAGCTAATCTTTTCAACTACCATCAAAAGGTAATAAAAGCTTAGAACTGAATAGTTTAAATGTTTATTAATATAAAGATTAATAAGTATGTAAGTACGTTTTTATATAAAATTCCTTAACTTAACAGGTAAAGTGTATTTTTGATAAGAATATTATCAGCGTTCGATCCGCTGAGGAATTAAAGTAGTTTATTAGAAAAAAAGAGAATTGGCCGAGTGGTTTAAGGCGGTAAGTTTGAGTTTTACTAGGTTTTTAATAGCTACATCCGTTCGAATCGGATATTCTCTGTCTAATATAAGAGTATAGTTTAATTGGCAAAATAGGAAGCTTCAACCTTCAAATTCTTGGTTCAAATCCAAGTACTCTTGTAATAATTATTAATTATAATTATTAATAATAGCGTATAAAATGAAGATAATACCGGATTAGGGCCGGGAGGATAGGCATCTCGTTTGGGTCGGGAACCAGTTATGTTCGAATCATAATAATCCGAATTTTAGAACTATTAGAAATATAGTATAATTAACCACACGTATCAATTTAGATACGGAGTTCAATATATTTTATTTTTCTCTTCTTAATACCATGCGGTAAAAGGAGATGGAATATTAAAATAAGAGCTTAGGTTACAAAAATAAATGATATATAACTATTACTTATAAATATATAAGTATATAAAGAAACTATTATGGAATTTAAGCTATGTATTAAAGAGAATTATTTATATATATAGGATATTTATCCTATAATTATATGAACTCTAAGAGAAATTTTGTAATAAACGAAGTGAATTGAAATATCTTAGTAACTTTAGGAAAATAAATCAAAAGAGATTCTATGAATAGCGTGAGCGAAAGTAGAGAAGCCTAACAAGTAAAACGGTTTAAAACTGTTTGAATATTATGGGGAACCTTCCTCAAAGGCTAAATATAATACATAAGCGATAGTGAAAAGTACCATGAGGGAAATAAAATAAAAATAGTAGTTTTATAAGCAGTTCGAAATAAAGAACGTACCTTTTGCATAATGGGTCACCAAGTTAACGTTAGATGCGAGATAATACGTAGTTAAACCGAACGTTAAAATAACGATATAGTATCTAAAGTTAGACCCGAAGCCTGGTGATTTTACCATGGTCAGGATTATAAAAGTCCGAACCGGTGATTGTAGCAAAAATCTCGGAAGAACTGTGGTAGGTGTAGTGAAAGACAACACTGACTAGGATAGCTGGTTTTCTGCGAAACCTATAATAGTAGGCAGTTTAAGTAAATATCTTAGCAGGTACAGAATTTAATCTCAGACAAGACATTTCAATGTTTTATATTGTACAAATTGGGGGATCATGAAGATTTTATCAGTGAGTATGTAGACTCGGAATGGCAAAGATATATCTTAAACTATCAGACATAGAATGATAAGGTTGTATGTCGAAAGGGAAACAGCCCAGAACAAGAGTTAAGGTTCCTAAATTATTTGTTAAGTGAAAATAAGAAGGTTTTTATTTAAGTCGACAAGGAGATAGGCTTAGAAGCAGCCATAATTTTATGACCTCGTAACAGAGCGCTTGTTAAATTATAAAAGCGTCGAAAATATAACGGATCTAAACAATATACCGAAACCTTGTCCATAATATATTATAATAAATATGTTTATTATAATTAAATGGGGTAGCAGAACGTTGAGCTAAAGTATGAGTTTTATTTTTTAAATAAAATTATATTAATTTAACTCAAGTGAGAATGGTGACATGAGTAACTAAAAGAAAATTTTCCGCCTTAAGCTTATGGATGTAATTAAGTAACGGCCTCTAAGTTTATATAATCTAAAGATTTAAACGATGAGAAAATCTTTATTACTAAAAACAACATTTTGGTGCAAAATGTGCTGGAAAAATAGTAATATGTTTGTTATTTAATAACAAATAAAATAACCGTACCTAGAATCTGAAACAAGTAAGCTAGTAGAGAATACGAAGGCGTAAATGAGCTAACAATCATAAAGGAACTCGGCAAATTGACTACCGTAACTTCGGAATAAGGAGGGCTCATTATTCTTGATGAATATCAAGTAAAGAGGAAGAAGCATGAAATAATGTTGTACGACTGTTTAATTAAAACACAGCACTTTGCTGAAAGATTAAAAATCTAAGTATAAAGTGTGATATCTGCCCGGTGCCGGCTGGTTAACAGAGATAATTGAATACACTAATATTTGATGTCGACGGAAACCCCGGTTAAAGGCGGCCTTAACGTGAGGGTCCTAAGGTAGCGAAATGCCTTGGCCGTTAAATGCGGTCTTGCATGAATGGTGTAACGATACAACAGCTGTCTCTATGATTGACTCAGTGAAATTGGAATAGCTGTGCAGATACAGCTTACCTCTAGTTAGACGAGAAGACCCTATGCAGCTTTACTGTCACTAATTATAGAGTATGATAAACGATTTTCAGAATATAAGGTAATTGACAAACATGACAATGAGAAACCTTTATTCTTTTTTCATATGAATGAATTGGTTTAGGATTATGAGTAATTTATAATTAATTTTATGGATTTAGCTTAGGCTTGATCGCATTTTATTATTATATAGCTCATTTTAGTAAATCAACCTAATTCAACTTATTTATTTTATAATAATTAAGTACCCTTTGGTAAGGAACTATCGCTAGGGGACAGTTTATGTGGGGCACAGACCCTGTAAAGAGTAAACAGGAGTGTCTAAAAATTTATAATTATTTTGTTTGCTATTTTGAGTAGTTTAACTATTTTTAATCGTATAAAATTAAATATATTTGCATTTTATGTATATATATTTAAAATTAGGTAAGATTTTCACTATATAGAAATTAGAGATAATTGAAAGTATTATGAAATTTTCTAATATTTTCTAGCTATTATTTATAATGGTTATGTGTTTAATATCTAAAAAGCTCAACGGCTAAATCTTGCCTTACTGTTTGATTATCGACAAATCTTACAGTTGCGTAAGCAGGGCATAGGATCACAAGATGCCACAAGGAAAGATCTTGGATTATTGGAAAAGCTACGCTAGGGATGTTTGTCCTTTAATATTTTATTTATAAATAAAATTATTAATATAAATTGGGTAAATTTCAAGAATTACTAATAATGATAGTAAACTTGAAGCGAAGTTTATCTTAGCATATACTATAAGATAAAAACGTTCAACGACTATAAGGTGAGTAATATGCAATACACAATAATCCTTTAATACTACCCAACATTTTTATTAGACATATTTTAAAGAAAAAGTAAAATGAATTAATTATAACAAAATTATAATGAAGAAAAATCTTAATATAAAAATATTTAATAACAATTTAAATAATAATTCTAAAACAGTTGCTTTAAGAAAAAAAATAGGAGATATAGGAAAAACAAAATATTTACCTTCTTTTTCTAAAGAATGAAAGAATACTATTTATTGCTATAATAAGAATATGTTAAAAAATATACCTGCTAATGATGTAAATATTAATAAAATAATTCAAAGTTATTTCAATTTATATTTTAAAGATCATAAATATGTAGGATCTAGGAAATTTATATTACTTAGAAGAAGACGTACATTCTTAAGAAAAATATATGTAAGTAACGCTGAAATTAAACATACTAATAATAAAGCGATAATTACTTTATTTACAGTAAATAGAGAAAAAAAAATATTAAAAAATAAATATTTAAAAATAAATAAAAAAATAAATCAAAACTTAATAAATCGTTATTTATTATTATATAAAAATAATGTATCCAAAATATATGATATAATAAATAAACATAAAGATGAACATGATTTTTTATCAGTTAATAAAGGTTATAAAATTACTAAAAAAGGATTTTTAAAATATAGATTAGAATATCTAAGTAAATTTATAAAATTAAAACATCTTTATTTAAGAAAAATTTGAAGTGTAATTATTAGTAAATATTGAAGAACACATTTAAAATTATTAAGAAAATATGATTTAATGTATTCTCTTAACCAATATAAATTTAATAAATTAACATTTTTACCTAAATTAAGTAATATATTGAACAAGATAATAGGAAAAAAAATCGAATATAATATAATAAATTTAAAATCTATTGCATATAATACAGATCTTTTTACTAATGCTTTAGCATTAAAATTAAAAAAACAAAGAATGAATTATATAAAAAGTATGTTTAGTATATTAAATAGAGCATATTTACCTAAAATAAATACAATAAAAGAAAGAACTTTAGTAAAAGGACAAAAAAATATTGATTTATACTTGGATAAATATAAAGATTTGAATATAATTTCTAATTTAAATAATACTAATTTAGATAAATTATTAAACGAGATACATGATACGACTTATGTTGGTGAAAATATTGCTGTAGGTTTACCTACACAACATAATAAAAAAATTCATAATCTAATATACAATTCCATAGGTTATAAAAATATGGGAGGTATAAGATTAGAAGTTAAAGGAAGATTAACTAAACGTTATAGAGCGGATAGATCTATTTATTCATTAAAATGAAAAGGTGGATTAAAAAATGTAGATTCTTCTTTCAAACGTTTAAGTTCAGTCTTGTTTAGAGGAAACTCTAAATCTAATATGACTTATACATTAACTAACTCAAAGCGTAGAATTGGAGCTTTTGCAGTTAAAGGATGAATAAGTGGTAAATAAATATTAAGGAAAATCTAAAATATGTAAAATAAAAATGAAGACATAGTCTGAACCATTTTTAAAGAAATGGAAATATAAAATATGATAACATATAGAACAGGCTAATTTGCGCAAGAGTGTACAAAATGAGTGCGCGGTTTGGCACCTCGATGTCGGCTTAACTTATCCTCATGGATGCAGGAACTATGTAGGGTGCGACTGTTCGTCGATTAAAAAGTTACATGAGCTGGGTTAAATACGTCGTGAGACAGTATGGTTTCTATCTTCTAGGGGGAATTAGAATAAAATAAGAACAAACTTTTGTACGAAAGGAACAAGAAGAGTTTAGCTGTAAAAGGTTAAACGATGGTTACTAATCTATGGTTTACCTGTTGTTTATGTGCCCAAATATTCAACATATATATTTATATATATGTATCTGTATTTTTATACATAGGGATGTTTCTTTCACTAAGATAAATATATAGCATAAGCACGGCAGGAACGCTAAGTTAGTTAAGGATAAGTGCTGAAAGCATATAGGCACGAAGCTTATCTTAAGATATTTCTTAAATATGCGTAATATACTATTACGAAATAATTATAGGCTTTATCCGTAAGAATCTAGAGATTTTCAAGAATAAAGTACTAATTTAATAAATCACTATTTATATATATATCAATTTTCGCCTGCTTAGCATAAAAGTAATGCAATTGTTTTGTAATCAATTGAAGTAAGTGCGATACTTACAGTGGGCTAATTAGGATTAGTAGTCAAGTGGTTACGACATAGCTCTTTCGATGCTACCATCGCAGGTTCGAATCCTGCCTAGTCTAAGCGGGTTAGTGTAATAGAAACATATTCGGTTCATGCCCGAAAGATATAGGTGCAAGTCCTGTATCCGCGTTTTGCTTAATCTAAATATATTAAATTAATATAAATATATTAAATTTATATAAATATATTAAATTTTATATCTATAGTTCACTTTTTTATGACTAAATAAGTAGCTTATAACTTACATATACATAAAAGAGTTCTGTAACTATTATTTAGCATAAAGGGTTATAGCTTAATCGGTAAAGCATACTGCTCATAACAGTACTTATAAGTGTTCAAGTCACTTTAGCCCTAAATTGCCTGAGTGCTGGAATCGGTAGACAGTGAAAGTCCGAATGGTGAAATTGGCAAACACAACAAACTTAAGCTTTGTAGGCTTCGGCCTTGAAGGTTCAAGTCCTTCTTCGGATACTTTAAATAAATGTATGAAACTGTATTATATATTAATAAAAAAAATGAATTTAAAAAATATAAATATGATTAATGCGGTATACTCTTATAATAACCCTTATGAGGAAAGAAACCAAATTTACAAAGATACTAAAGGTAAAACAGGTATTTATCTTTGAACTAATACTATTTCTGGTAAAAGTTATGTAGGATCAGCTGTTGATTTACGTCGTAGATTAAGTAATTATTTTAGTAAAGTTCGTATAAAATCAGAACTAGAAACAACTAAAAGTCTTATATATAAAGCTATACTGAAATATGATTATTCTAACTTTAAACTAGATATTCTAGAAATATGTAGTATTGAATCTCTTTTAGAAAGAGAACAGTATTATTTAGATAACTTTGAATTAAAGTATAATACTTTGAAAACAGCAGGATCTTTACTTGGATTTAAACATAGTGCTGAAACTATTGAACTTATACGTGCATCTAGATTAGGAAAACCTATCTCTGAAGAAGCCAAAGTAAAATTAGCAGCAAATTCTCAAGCATATGCTTTAGAAGTACTAAATATTCATACAAATCTAATTACTTATTTTACTTCTATAAGAAGAGCAGCGGAATATATGAATATGCATCATTCTTATTTGGCTAAATGTTTAAATAAAAATGGGTTTTATAAGGGTAGAAATTATTATGTAATTAAATATGTAGAAAATAAATAAGGTTGGTTGGAGGTTTAAATAAAGAATTTACCATAAAAAGCTTTTCTGAGGTAAACTCGTGGGTGTTCAAGTCACTCCTCAGGTAAATAATACTAATTTAATTTTAAATAAATTCTATACGAAGTAATATTGATTTAATAATTATATGCATAGTTATTTCGTAAATAAAAGGGGATATAGTTTAATTGGTAAAACTGCGATTTTGCATATCGTTAATTCGGGGTCGGATCCTGATATCTCCACATAAGCTCATGTAACTCAATTGGTAGAGTGAAATATTGAAGCTATTTTTGTTGTAAGTTCAAGTCTTGCCGTGGGCAATATTTTTTAAATTAAAAGTGGTCTAAATAATTATAGTATATATAATTAAATTTCCACTCAACGTGTGTAAGTTCAAGTCTTACCACGGACAGGGGCTTTAGTATAATGGTGAATGCGTATGACTTTTAATCATTAAAATGTAGGTTCGAATCCTACAAGTCCTACTTTATAAAAATGATAATATTATTATTTCAATGTAACTATATTATAATAAAATTACATAATGATGTTAAGGGTAATGATGGAATTGGCAGACATAAATAGTTTAGGTCTATTGGATAGTAGTATCTTACCCGTTCAAGTCGGGTTTACCTTAAATATATATTGTGTTAGCATACTAGCATAATTTAATTATACTTTAGTGAAGATATTATTAGTTTAATAAATATAAAATATGCTGTTGACTAATAGGTAAGTCATAAATTTTTGGTATTTACTATTGAGTGTTCGAATCACTCCAGCATAAAATTTTGTTTATTTATGGTCTTAGGTTATGTACTTCCTTATGGTCAATAGGTAAGTCATAAATTTTTGGTATTTACTATTGAGTGTTCGAATCACTCCCTACAAGAGATTATAAAAAGGAAGATATAGTTCAATCGGTAGAGCGACTGTATGTGGCACAGTAAGTTCCCTGTTCGAGTCAGGGTATCCTCCCATAAAAGGAAATCAGTTCCTTTTTACAATAACAATAAAATGGATAGTTTTATCCACTTTGTGCGTAGCATAAAAAATGTGTGCTACGTTTTAAAAGCCTAAGTAGTTTAATGGTTAAAACCTTAATTTCATACATTAAAGATGAGAGTTCGATTCTCTCCTCAGGCTGTATAAATATTACAATTTATAATAAACGAAGATACGAGCATCCTCAGATCAAGTCCTTTGTTTACCTCATTATATAATTTATCCAATGATAATAATATCTATTTTATCTCTTTTACTTTCTAACGCCGTCAATGTAAGACGTGATATATCAATTCTATATAATAGAATTGCAATATTAATATTAGTTTATTGTATTTTAAATGATATTTCTTCTTTAACTGTAGTAACTAAAGGTATAGGTCTACATGGAGGTTTATTGTTAATTACAAATATCACACAAATATTCCATATTTTTTTATTTATAGTTAGTATACTAATATTAACATTAACTAGTTTTTATCCTAGAAAAGTGTGAGTATCAGAATATTCATCTTTAAAAGATTTAGTATTAAATAAATTTGTATATTATAATACTAAAATTATAAATAAAATGGGAGAACAATTTAAAATAATAGAATATCCTTTAATATTATTATTTATAATTACTGGTGCTATATTCTTAATGTCAACTAATGATTTAGTTTCTATTTTCCTAGCTATTGAACTTCAAAGTTATGGTTTATATATATTAAGTACTATATACAGAAATTCAGAATTATCTACTACAGGAGGATTAATGTATTTCTTATTAGGAGGATTAAGTTCATGTTTTATTCTATTAGGAACAGGTTTAATATATGCTAATTCAGGAAGTACTAGTTTAGATGGTTTATATATTATAACTAGTATAAGCGATATTAGTTCTACTGATTTATGATATAAACCTTATTATATAAATTTATCTTTAGTTATATTTACAATAGGATTCTTATTCAAAGTAAGTGCAGCACCTTTCCATTTCTGATCACCAGATGTTTACGATGCTATACCTACAATAGTAACTACTTTTGTAGCTCTTATAGCTAAAGTTTCTATATTTATATTATTATTACAATTAGTATATTATACTAATAATAGCTTTACTGAAATGAGCTGAACATTTATATTATTAATAAGTTCTTTATTTTCATTAATAGTAGGTACAGTAGTAGGTTTAACTCAATTTAGAATAAAAAGATTATTTGCTTATAGTACAATAAGTCATGTAGGATTTATGCTTCTAGTTTTAGGTATATCAAGTATTGAATCTACTCAAGCACTTATATTCTATTTAACTCAATATATTATAAGTAATTTAAATGCCTTTATGATATTAATTGCTATAGGTTATTCATTATACTATTATACTAGTGAAAACAAAGAACATGAAGAATTAATGGATAAAAACAATTCTCCAGTACAATTAATCAATCAATTGAAAGGTTATTATCATATTAATCCTTTATTAGCATTAAGTTTAGCTATTACTATATTCTCATTTGCAGGTGTACCACCTTTAATAGGATTCTTCGGAAAACAGATGGTATTAAGTGCTGCTTTAGATAAAGGTTTAATCTTCTTATCTTTAGTAGCAATAACAACTAGTGTTATTGGTGGAATTTATTATTTAGGTATAATAAAAGAAATGTTCTTCAGTTTACCTGATTATAAAGTTAACACTTTATTAGAAAATTTAGTATTAAAAGGTAATGTATTAAATAATAATAGAACAGTAATTAAAAATATAAACTTTAAATATAATAATATAGTTATATCAAGCCCTATTGCTTTTGTTATATCTAATATAACACTTATAATTTTATTATTTATATTTATGAATCAAGAATGACTAAGCATGGGTACCATATTGGTACAAATCTTATTTAATGGTTAAATGAGTAGTGTTACATTTATTTTTATTATTGTAGCTATTATAGCTTTATTATTTTTAGTTCTTAATTTTGTCTTAGCTCCTCATAATCCTTACCAAGAAAAGTATAGTATATTCGAATGTGGTTTTCATAGTTTCCTTGGACAAAATAGAAGTCAATTCGGAGTAAAATTCTTTATTTTTGCTTTGGTTTATCTATTACTAGACTTAGAAATATTAGTAATATATCCTTATGGACTTAGTAGCTATGAAAATGGAGTATACGGATTAATCATCGTACTTATCTTTATAGGTATAATAACAGTAGGATTTGTATTTGAATTAGGTAAAAGTGCTTTAAAAATAGATAGTAGACAATCTTACAATTATTTCTACAAATCTCAAAAATTTATAAATACTTTTATTGAAAACAAATAAGGCTTATTGCCTAAAAAAATAACTTGCTAGCTTGCAAAATTACCACTATTTCTTATCTATTAAGAATATGGTAGCAGGCAAAGCGGAACAATAAAAAATTTTCCATTTATTTTGTGAAATTTACATTTCTAACATTTAAAAATACAACAATATACGATATTTTTATTTTTAACATTATAAAAAAATTATGTTACAAGCATCAAAAATAATAGGAGCAGGATTAGCCACAGTAGGTGTTTTAGGAGCTGGAGTAGGAATCGGAGTAGTATTCGGAGCTTTAATCTTAGGAGTTGCTAGAAACCCTTCATTAAAAAACCAATTATTCTCATACTCTATCTTAGGGTTCGCTTTCTCAGAAGCTACTGCGTTAGATAGCGAATAGCGCAGATTAAAGGGGGTGAATTGCAAGAAGCACATATAAACCAATATGTAAATTTGCAGCGAAGTTTAATATTATACACTTTGATATATTAAAAACGTTCAACGACTAGTAGATGAGTAATGTATTTAACAATAATTCTACCACGAGTGCCCTCATATCTTACATTGTAAGGTATAAGACATAGTCTAAATAAGGGAGAGATCTCTTAATATAGTATTTGCTACATTTGTTTTTACCCTAAAAACAATTCTTTTATGTAAATATTTATCTTTCAGATCCTTTTCTACAGAAATTAATAAAGGATCTAGATTACCAAAAGGCATAGAAAAATCTTATTACGAACCAATTAACCAAAGAACACAAATACGTTTGGATAATAATGGTAAAATAGGAGTATATGCCTGAGAAAATAAAATTAATAACAAATTATATGTTGGTAGTGGTGATCCTTTATATTCAAGAATAAGTGATTACTATCAATCTTGATATTTAGAAGCTAGAAATAGTTTATACATAGTTAGATCATTAAATAAACATACTATGAGTAATTTCAATTTACATATCTTGGAGTATAGTGACTCTGAAAATGTTATTATGTGCGAACAAAAATGAATAGATCTTCTTCAACCGGAGTATAATCTTAGTCCTAGAGCTGGTAGTAGTAAAGGATATAAACATAGTCCTGAATCTATAGAAAAAATGAAAGTATCAGCCACTGGTAGAAAGCATACCGAGGAAGTAAAAGATCTTATGAGTAAAAATCGTACAGGTTCAAATAACTCTTTTTATAATAAAAAGCATACTGCTGAAACTATAGAAAGATTCAAAGAGATCGCTAAAAATAGAGAATATGTTCCTGTTAAAGGATTAGAAGTTGAAATTACTGACCTTGAAACCAATACAATTACTGTACATAGTAGTATTAGAGAAGCAGCAAAATTCTTAAATTCAGACATTAAAACTTTATTAAGAAGAGAAGCATCTCAAAGGGATAAAGGTGTAAATAAACTTTACAAGAATAGATATGTTATTTACATAAATAGAAATCCGTAGTACATCATGAATTGTATTCGCTTTAATGATGTCTTTACTTTTATTATACGTTGCTTAATTAGATTTATTAAGTCTACAACTATTTTAGTAAAGCAAAACTAAAATATAATAATTATATTTTAATCTTTTTATTTATTTAGGGGTATGGGTGGGCGGGACGTTAGTTCAAACTAACAATAAAAAAACAATTCTATTTACAATTAGAAATTTTATATTATAATTTTTTATGAAAAATATATTAAATTCATTTATATATATGGACGCACCTGTTGCTTGAGGTATTTACTTCCAAGACAGTGCTACACCTCAAATGGAAGGGTTAGTTGAATTACATGATAATATTATGTATTACTTAGTGATAATTTTATTTAGTGTTGGATGAGTACTTTTCTCAATAATAAGAAACTTTGCAGCAAAAAGATCACCTATATCACACAAATACTTAAATCACGGTACATTAATAGAATTAATCTGAACTATAACACCTGCTATTATATTAATACTTATAGCTTTCCCATCTTTTAAACTATTGTATTTAATGGATGAAGTTAATGACCCTTCAATGTCTATTTTAGCTGAAGGTCACCAATGATATTGAAGTTACCAATATCCAGATTTTATAGATTCTAATGAAGAATTTATAGAATTTGATTCTTACATAGTACCTGATTCAGACCTAGAAGAAGGTGGATTAAGAATGTTAGAAGTTGATAACAGAGTAATAGTTCCTGAATTAACACACATCAGATTTGTTGTAACATCTGGAGATGTTATACACTCTTTTGCTGTTCCATCTTTAGGTATAAAAACTGATGCATACCCTGGTAGATTAAATCAAGTATCTATATTTATTAATAGAGAAGGTGTATTCTACGGTCAATGTTCAGAAATATGTGGAATACTTCACAGTTCAATGCCTATAGTTATAGAATCTGTAAATATAGACAAATTTGTTCACTGACTTTACAATGCTTAATTTATAAGTTATTATATAATAATGCATTTATAAAAAATTTTATCAGAGGCTTCTCCTAAATAGAGTTAGCCCCTTTTGATAAAAGAGGTATTAGTTTAATGGTAAAACTTGATGCTACGGACATCACAATTGTAGTTCGAATCTATAATGCCTCTAGTATAGTCATTCATATAGTGATTATACAAATATGCGTATAAAATTTGTAATTAAATTTAAATATACGTATATTATTATAATTATAATAGTAATAATTAACAAGAGGGTAATGGTCAAGTCGTTTTTATTGATAAATATGTAAAATTACGCTACGCAGGAAAAGGCTCATGCCAGAAAAATCTACCATAAATGGTGAGATTTATCAGTCAGGGGTGTTCGCCTTTAGTGTTTATAACAATATCTCGACTTGACCCAATAATTGTTAGAGTTTGTAATATTGTAGTTACATACATTCCAGGGATTTATCCTAATGGTAAATATTACAAGGTCTGTAGCATGGAAATGCTAGGTGGTATGAATTAGTGTAACTCTAATACAGATCAAAATAATAATGCTTCAACGATGTCACCTGGACAGCATCGAATAAAATTTGTCAGGTATTTAGAACAATTTGAACAACACATTTACAGTATGAGCTTAACTTTAGTACTTTTTTTAATCGGAATCTTAGGTTTCGTATTTAATAGAAAAAATATAATATTAATGCTTATTTCTATAGAAATAATGCTATTATCTATAACATTCTTAATATTGGTTAGTTCTATTAATTTAGACGATATAATAGGACAAACATATGCTATATACATCATAGTAGTTGCTGGAGCAGAATCTGCCATTGGTTTAGCTATTTTAGTAGCTTTTTATAGACTAAGAGGAAGTATTGCAATAGAATATAAATAATGTATTTAAGTATAATTATATTACCTTTATTAGGATCTATAGTATCCGGATTTTTTGGTAGAAAAGTCGGTGTGACAGGTAGTCGTATCTTAAGTTGTTTAAGTATAATAACAACTACAATATTAGCTATTATTAGCTTCTTTGAAGTAGGATTTAATAATAATCCTATATCAATTAACCTATTTAAATGATTAGATAGTGAATCATTTAATATGGTTTGAAATTTCCAATTTGATAGTTTAACAGTATCTATGCTAATACCTGTTTTAGTTATTAGTTCTTTAGTTCACGTTTACTCTATTGGATATATGAGTCATGATCCTCATAGTCAAAGATTCTTTAGTTACTTAAGTTTATTCACTTTTATGATGATTATCTTAGTAACTGGTAACAATTATTTATTAATGTTTGTAGGATGAGAAGGTGTTGGAGTATGTTCATACCTTTTAGTTAGTTTCTGATTCACTAGAATCGCCGCTAATCAAAGTTCTTTATCAGCATTTTTAACTAATAGAGTAGGGGATTGTTTCTTAACTATTGGAATGTTTGTAATATTATGATCTTTAGGTAACTTAGATTATAGTACAGTATTCTCATTAGCTCCATATATTAATGAAAATATAATAACAATAATAGGTATATGTTTATTAATAGGTGCAATGGCTAAAAGTTCACAAGTTGGACTTCATATTTGATTACCTATGGCCATGGAAGGGCCTACTCCAGTATCTGCCTTAATACACGCAGCTACAATGGTTACTGCCGGGGTATATTTACTAATACGTTCAAGTCCTTTAATAGAATATAGTTCTACAGTTTTATTAATATGTTTATGATTAGGTGCTGTTACTACAGTATTTAGTTCTCTTATTGGTTTATTCCAACAAGATATTAAAAAAATTATTGCTTATTCTACTATGAGTCAATTAGGTATGATGGTTATAGCTATAGGATTATCTTCTTATAATGTTGCTATTTTCCATTTAATAAATCATGCTTTCTATAAAGGTTTATTATTCTTAGGAGCAGGTGCTGTAATACACGCAGTTGTAGATAATCAAGATTTAAGAAAATATGGTGGATTAATTTCTTTCTTACCTTTAACTTATACAGTTATATTAATAGCTAGTCTTAGTTTAGTAGCCTTCCCATTTATGACTGGATTCTTTAGTAAAGATTTTATTTTAGAATCTGCATATGGTCAATATCATTTTAGTAGTATTAATGTTTACTTTATTGCCACAATTGGTGCTGTATTTACTACATTATACTCTGTTAAAGTTATATACTTAACTTTCTTAGCAAATCCTAATGGATCTGTTAATTATTATAAAAATGCTCATGAAGGTGATATATTCCTAAGTTTACCTTTAGTTATATTAGCTATATTCTCTATATATTTTGGTTACTTAACTAAAGATATATATATAGGTTTAGGATCTGGATTCTTTATAGATAATAGTATATTTATTCATCCTATGCGTGAAATACTTATTGATACTGAATTTGGTGTACCTACTATATTTAAATTACTTCCTTTCTTCTTAACTATATTATTCTCAGTATTATCTATAGTTTATTACGAATATATGCCTAAAGTAGTAGTAGATTTTAATTTAACTAACTTAGGATATTATATTTATGGATTCTTTAACCAACGTTTTTTAGTAGAATTCTTCTATAACAAATATATAGTTAACACTGTATTAGATTTAGGAGGTCAAACTACTAGAGTATTAGATAAAGGTAGTGTAGAATGAATAGGTCCATATGGATTTGGAATAGCTTTAGTAAAAGCAAGTAAAACAGTATCAGGTTTAGGTAAAGGTGTAGTTACTGATTACGCTCTTTACATATTAATAGGAGCTTGTTTCTACTTATCTATCGCCACAATATTCACTTTCATTACTTTTGATATATTATTTATTGTAACCATAGCAAGCATATTAATAATGTTTAACGTTAATAACTATATTGCTAGCAACGAATAATATTAATCATGTCTAGGCAAAGCCAGATTGTAGTTAAATAAATTATAAGTAGGAATAAACATGTCGCAACTAAAGCAATACTTTATTTTAAGTACTTTATTTTAGTGTTTATTTTCTTAGAACATTTGCGACGAGTTGTTAGTATTAATAACCAAATAACCATTTGCATATTATGCAGTATATATATTTAAGAGTGTAAAAGCTTACAAATATATAATAAACATTTATATAATTCATATATAGCTTTTATGTAGGATTAAAAGTAACACTTCGTACGACTATATAGTATAGTCTATGCGCAAGCAACGTATATGTATTAATAATTGGGCTATTTTTTGCCCACAATAATCATTATTAAAAATAAAATGAGAATATTAAAAAGTCACCCTTTATTAAAATTGGTTAATATGTACGTGATTGACCATTCACAACCAAGTAATATAAGTTACTTATGAAACTTTGGTTCTTTATTAGCAGTTTGTTTAATTATACAAATAGTTACAGGTGTAACTTTAGCTATGCACTATAACCCTAGTGTAGCAGAAGCATTCAATTCTATAGAACATATAATGCGTGATGTAAATAATGGATGATTAATTCGTTACTTACACAGTAATACAGCTTCAGCTTTCTTCTTCTTAGTGTACTTACATATAGGTAGAGGTTTATACTACGCATCATATAGAGCACCTAGAACATTAGCTTGAGTATTAGGAACAATAATACTTATCTTAATGATGGGAATAGGTTTCTTAGGTTATGTACTTCCATATGGACAAATGTCATTATGAGGAGCTACAGTTATTACTAACTTAATTAGTGCTATACCTTGAATAGGACAAGACGTAGTTGAGTTCATTTGAGGAGGTTTCTCTGTTAATAACGCTACTTTAAATAGATTCTTTGCTTTACATTTTGTATTACCTTTTGTATTAGCTGCTTTAGCTTTAATGCATCTTATAGCTGTTCATGATACAGCTGGAGCAAGTAATCCTTTAGGAGTACCTGGTTATTACGATAGAATGCCTTTTGCTCCATACTTCTTATTCAAAGATTTAGTTACTATATTTATCTTCTTATTTGGTTTAAGCTTATTCGTATTCTTTATGCCTAATGTATTAGGTGATAGTGAAAATTACGTAATGGCTAATCCAATGCAAACTCCAGCTGCTATAGTACCTGAATGATATTTATTACCTTTCTATGCTATATTAAGATCTATACCTAATAAATTATTAGGAGTTGTAGCCATGTTTGCTTCTTTACTAATTATATTAGTATTACCTAAAACAGATTTAGGTTTAACTAAAGGTTTACAATTCAGACCTTTAAGCAAAGTAATGTTCTATATATTCGTTATAAATTTCTTAATATTACAACAATTAGGAGCTAAACACGTTGAAAGTCCATTTATAGAATTTGGACAAATCAGTACAGCTTTATACTTCGCACATTTCTTAGTAATAATGCCTGTTACTAGTATAATAGAAAACACACTTGTTGATTTATATCAAATAAACAATCAAGCGAAATAATTATTAGTTTATACAATAATATTTATTTATATATTAAAAATTATATTGTTAATAATTTAAAATTATAGTAATCATAAATATAATATAAATTTTTATATTTATTACTATAAAAAGATTATGCTGTAAACGGATTTACACTTTGATTGCAAATCAATAGTCTGAGGTTCAATTCCTCCATAATCTTACTACAAATGTAGAACCTTAATTATGAAAACAATTTACTAATACTGAAATTCATAAATAATTTACTATATAAATCATATAGAATATATACAAATATATAATAAAATCAAGATTTTAATTTTTATTATATACATTATATAAAATAAAATAAAATAAATATTTAGTTTAAAGTATTAAGGCGGAGTATAAATAGAATTTTTTTTTTAGTAGAGCATAATTTAATGAAAGTAATTCTATAATAAAGAAAAATTTATCAAAATTTAAATGGAACAATTAATATAAAGCGAAAAGGGAGTGCGACTAGCTCGTATACTACCCACACGCCTCGTTCTTTTTAATTATTAGCATTTATATAAATAAGGATTAATTAAGATTATTAATTAATAATTTTTAGCTAATAATGTCATTTAAATACCAATACTCTATTATTTCAAAATTTTGAGATTTCAAAAAGAAGAAGGAACCTTAAACCTAAATTTAAGATCTCAAATGTCTATGAACATTGAAAGATGATTTAATTCTACTAATGCTAAAGATATAGGAACTCTTTACTTAATATTTGCCCTATTTTCAGGATTATTAGGAACAGCCTTTTCAGTATTAATAAGATTAGAACTTAGTGGACCTGGTGTTCAATTTATTGCAAATAACCAATTATATAACAGTATCATAACAGCTCACGCTATATTAATGATATTCTTCATGGTTATGCCAGCATTAATCGGAGGATTTGGAAATTTCTTAATGCCTTTAATGATAGGAGGACCTGATATGGCATTCCCTAGATTAAATAATATTAGTTTCTGATTATTACCACCTAGTTTATTATTATTAGTATTCTCTGCAGTTATAGAAGGTGGAGTTGGTACAGGATGAACACTTTACCCTCCTTTAGCCGGATTACAAAGTCACAGTGGACCTAGTGTAGATCTTGCAATTTTTGCTTTACATCTATCAGGGGTAAGTAGTTTATTAGGATCAATAAACTTTATAACTACTGTAGCTAATATGAGAACACCTGGAATAAAATTACATAAACTAGCTTTATTCGGATGAGCCGTAGTAATAACAGCAGTGTTATTATTATTATCATTACCTGTTTTAGCTGGTGGTATAACTATGGTTTTAACAGATAGAAACTTTAACACTTCATTCTTTGAAGTAGCTGGTGGAGGTGACCCTATATTATTCCAACACTTATTCTGATTCTTCGGTCATCCTGAAGTTTACATTTTAATTATACCTGGTTTCGGTATAATTAGTACAACAATATCATCTAGTGCAAATAAACCTATATTCGGTTACATCGGAATGGTTTACGCTATGATGTCTATTGGAATATTAGGATTTATAGTGTGAAGTCATCATATGTACACAGTAGGATTAGATGTAGATACAAGAGCTTATTTCACAGCTGCTACATTAATTATTGCTGTACCTACAGGAATTAAAATATTCTCATGATTAGCTACTTGCTATGGAGGATCTATAAAAATGACACCAGTAATGTTATTCTCATTAGGATTTGTATTCTTGTTCACAATTGGAGGATTAAGTGGTGTTGTATTAGCTAATGCATCTCTTGATATAGCATTCCATGATACTTACTATGTTGTAGCTCATTTCCACTACGTTTTAAGTATGGGTGCTGTATTTGCAATGTTTGCTGGATGATACTTCTGATCACCAAAAATGTTAGGTTTCAATTACGATTTAAATTTAGCTAAAGTGCAATTCTGATTATTATTCATAGGTGTTAATGCTACATTCTTCCCTCAACATTTCTTAGGATTACAAGGTATGCCTAGAAGAATAAGTGATTACCCTGATGCTTTTGCAGGATGAAATTTAATTAGTAGTTTTGGATCTATAGTAAGTGTAGTAGCCGCTTGATTATTCTTATACATTATCTACAGACAATTAGTAGAAGGTAAAGTAGCAAGCAGAAATCCTTGATTAACTCCTGGATTCTATACAGATATATTACAAGCTAATTTAAATAGAAGTTATAGTAGTTTAGAATGAGGATTATCAAGCCCACCTAAACCTCACGCATTTGTGAGTTTACCTTTACAAAGTTAAATATTATAACCAATAATAAATAATATTTAAAAGATAGTTTTATTGCTATAATCGAAATATCCTTATTTATACTATAATTCTAAATAAGGTATTTCAAGTCTCATTAGCTCAATGGCAGAGCATGATACTTCTAATATCTGTATCTTAGTTCGACTCTAAGATGAGACTAAATTCCCAAATAATAAATAGTCTATTAATTATAAAATATTTCTGGCTATTTTTGCATCTATAAATAAAAAGTTTAATACTAATATAATTTGAGGCATAACTTATAGTTATAGCTCTATAAATAAACAATTTAATTCATAAAAGATTAAGAAGTAAGGAACAAAATCCTAAATATGCTTCACATATACTAGACAAAGTTAATCAATTTATGGCCTTATGGGACCTAAGATTGAACGATTTTTAATCTTTGTTTTTATGCTACGCAATCAAAGTATTATTAACTTTCTATGATTAAAATGGGAACATTGTTAATAGAATAAGTAAAATTAATAATGAAATGAAATTACCAATAACAGTTATTTCACTTATTGAAAATTTATTATTACTACTACCTGCGTTATTAGCAGTAGCATACATAACTGTAGCAGAAAGAAAAACTATGGCTAGTATGCAAAGAAGACTAGGTCCAAATGCTGTAGGTTACTATGGTTTATTACAAGCATTTGCAGATGCTTTAAAACTAATATTAAAAGAATATGTAGCACCTACACAAGCTAATATTATTTTATTCTTTTTAGGACCAGTTATAACATTAGTATTTGCTTTATTAGGTTATGCTGTTATTCCATATGGACCAGGATTATCTATAGGTGATATGGAATTAGGTATATTATTTATGTTAGCAGTATCATCTTTAGCCACATATGGTATATTATTAGCCGGATGAAGTGCTAATAGTAAATATGCTTTCTTAGGATCTTTAAGAAGTACAGCTCAATTAATTAGTTACGAATTAGTTTTAAGTTCTGTATTATTAATTATTGTAATGATAACAAATAGTCTAAATTTAAATATAAATGTTCAATTCCAAAAAATAGTATGATTAGCTTTACCACTATTCTGTATCCTAATAATATTCTTTATAGGTTCTGTAGCAGAAACTAATAGAGCTCCATTTGACTTAGCCGAGGCTGAATCTGAACTAGTTAGTGGATTCATGACAGAACACGCAGCGGTTATATTTGTGTTCTTCTTCTTAGCTGAATATGCAAGTATTTTATTAATGTGTATTTTAATAAGTATTTTATTCTTAGGTGGTTATTTATTACAATTTGATCATATTTATTGATTTGATTTATTAAATTCTATTTATGCTAATGTGTTTAATATAGAATGAATTGTATCATCAGAATATTTTGCATTAAGAGAATTATTAACTAGCTCTTCTGTAGATGGACTATTATCTGGTGTAACTTTAGGTATAAAAAGTTCAATAATGGTATTTGTATTTATTTGAGTAAGAGCGTCTTTCCCTAGAATACGTTTTGATCAATTAATGTCATTCTGTTGAACTGTATTATTACCTATTTTATTCGCATTTATAATATTAATTCCATCCTTATTATACATGTTTGGAATCTTCTTTATAAATATAAGTTTATTCTAAATAGGTATTTATTATAAACAATATAATACGGAGTGCTTATATATTTTTTTATAGTAAGAGGGTAATTCACTCTCTAGTTAAAAAAAAAAAATACACTCTTTTTATCTATTATAGCCATGAAACGCATGTCCATAGGTGTCATTTTATAATTTAAAGTTTTAAAATAATATCTTATACAAGATGTTATTATCTTCATTATTAACTGTACCTGTAATTGGTACAATTATAGTTTCTAGTATAGACTCATATAAAAAAAGTTCAGTGGTTTATACAAAAACTATAGCATTAGTTACTAGTATAATAAATTTAATTATATCTTTAGTTATATTTATATTATTTAATAGTAGTACTAATCAATTTCAATTTGTACAAGAGCATTATAACGTACAATCTTTTGATATCTATCTGGGAGTAGATGGTATATCAATATATTTTGTATTATTAACAACAATAATAATGCCTATAGCATTATTATCTAACTGAGATTCTATAAAGGAAAATGTTAAATCTTATTTAATAATAATGTTATTACTAGAAACATTGTTATTAGCTGTATTCTTAGCGTTAGATATAATGGTATTCTATATATTCTTCGAAAGTATATTACCTCCTTTATTTATATTAATAGGTATATTTGGTTCAGATAACAAAGTAAATGCTAGTTATTATTTCTTCTTATATACTTTATGAGGATCTTTATTCTTATTATTATCTATTTTAAGTACTTCATCTACTATGGGAAGTACAGACTTTGATACATTGTTTAAACTTAATTTTGAATATAAAACTCAAATATTCTTATTTATAGGTATATTTATAGCTTTTGCTGTAAAAACACCTACAATCTTTTTAAATGGTTGATTATT